AGCACTGATGGAATTTCTATTCTGTTTACTGAATCACATGAAATTTTATCCAACTCCATATTTGGAATGAAATGTATGAACTACGTTTGAACGGAGGAATAAAGAGAATTTTCTACTTAAATTGGAAGTTGCAACAGATCAAAATGGAAAGGAATTGATAAAACAGTCCTAGAAACAGAATTCTGTCACTTAGACTTATTAAAGTTAAAGTCATAAGGTTTTGTATATAATAGCAAAACAAAAAGGATTTCAATTATACCATTATTATGATATTACATATTCGAATTTGAGAAAAATAAAAGGATTCGGTATTTGGGAGATAAATACAAAGACAGAAAAATCAGAAACAACATAGGATCCATTTTTGTAGCACTTAACCGTCTTTATGTTAGAGATTTCGTTATTCAAAAAAAAAAACGATTCGCAGAGAAGAGAAATATTTCTACTTTACTTTACTTTACTGATTTTTGAATAGAATATGATTTGAAGTGTATAAGAAGGGTTGCACTTATTAAACACGTATGCGGATAGCTATAATATCCGACTTCTCTTTTATTGCTGGTTCTATTCGGGACAGTCCGGGTCGTGTTCTATCAAAAGAGAATTTCTATTTAATGAAAAATTGAAGTGAAGTAGGATAATTTTATGATAATTACCTATAGACAATATATCTAAATAATAGATATCTGTGTAACAATTTATGTTCTGGGGTTTACATATACTGATATGTTTTGTTATAATTGAAATTGAGAAGAATTTTTTGATTGAAAAAATCAATACTGATTAGTTCTGTCTCAATTTGTATTTTCTTATGTCATTAGGAAAACACAATTTGCGATTCAAATCCCAGAATCGTCATTAATTCGAACTAAGCAGTCAATAGTTAATGGTTCAAGTTTGTCGGCTGAAAATCCACATTTTTTTCTCAATAGAAAAGCCAGAGAATGTTTTTAGCATTGTGGATTTTCCAATACTATACAATCAATCGAAGGGATGGATAAAATCCAAAAAGGGTGTTTCTTTTAGGAAAAGGATTAAGGAAAACAGGAGTCAAAATCCAAGTACAATAAAACTTCAGCAATCTGGGAAAATTTTCATCTATTTTGTATTATTTTGGCGGCATGGCCGAGTGGTAAGGCGGGGGACTGCAAATCCTTTTTCCCCAGTTCAAATCCGGGTGTCGCCTGATCAACAAAAAAACTCGAAATCTCTTCTTCTCTTCGGTTCCGCTTATAGAACTCGCAGAATTCTTCCCCGTTAGAAGCAGAGGAAACGTTAATGTTTTGTTGATTCTAAGCATGTGGTCTGAGGGTTTTCTAAACAAAAAGAGTGTGAATGCTCGTTCGCATCTAGGATTCAAGAAAATATTCGAATCTACGGGTAGAGGGTCTATCAAGACTTCACGATTCCCTTCTATTACTAAGGGAGTGTCTAATGACTGGATCTTGAATCAGATTGTAGAGCCTGAATAGGAAATCTGATTCAATTAAGAGTTTTGGAAGGAAGTGCAATATACGACGGACTCGCGAGAATCTCCGAGTGCTCAGGTATCCAACCAATATTAGATTGGATTGATAATTGACTTTTATAGAAAAAGGGGCAAACAGAAAGAATTTCTTTGCGGCAACCCCTAGACAAGCCCCCTCTTTCAGAGCGATAATGGGGAAGGGGGGTACCGGATCAAATGGGGAAATAGAGGTCTGTAATAGATAGATATTTCTGGTTTTTCGTGATTTCTCCCTTGTCTGTTTTTACTTACTAAGGTCAACAAAACAAAAAAAGAATAGGCCTTATTATTCTTATTCCTATATGTTCCCATTCCCTTCGGATCTTACTACGTATTTTGCTTGTGTTTAATCTTTCCCGATTCGAAATCATAATCGATTTATTGGATTGGTTTCTCGATAGTGTTCGGTCAGAATCCCTTTTTGACTCTGCGCCATGGATTCCACTATTATTAGGGAGGAATAATGGAAAAATTCCTTCGTATTTATAGAGATAGGGGACATAATTCACATGGATATAGTAAGTCTCGCTTGGGCTGCTTTAATGGTAGTCTTTACATTTTCCCTTTCACTCGTAGTGTGGGGAAGAAGTGGGCTCTAGAAGTACTACTAATTGAGTTGAGGAATCAAACCGTATCAATTTTTTTATAGATCGTTCTGCAACGCGTTTTGAACTATTTAAAATCAAAATCTCTGAATTTCGAATCCCATTGGACTCCAATGGAGTTATCTATGATATGAATCATACTCTTTCTCTCAAAGAGATATTTCAGTGATTCCCGTGTTTGTATTTCGAAAAGAAAGGGATTCCGATGATTGGAAATTTCTTCTAACCTAAAATTCTTCCGAAATTTTCTATTTCAATCAATGGAATGAGCTCTTACTATCTTTATAGATAGATACTGAGAAAGACTAGACTTTTTTTTTATTTCTTTCCCTCTTTATTGTTCAAAGAAGAAGACGTTTTGTTAAGTGTATACGCACTTTCTATGAGA